CGGAGGAGAAATTACCAAACGTTTAGCATTCCCTCACGCTTGGCGCCAATGAGTTTTTTATTTGAGAGAAAAAATAAGATTATGCCTTCACCATATGAAATAGTAATATTAAGTAATAATAGCATGGCACTTTGAATTCGATATGAGATATTTTTTCTCTATTTTATTTTCAAAACCTTCAATTATGTATCGAAAGAGGAGTATGAGATGAAGAGTATTCCCGATTTCTTTATTTTATATCAGGAGTCCATTTCAGCGTCACAAACTTTTTTTTTCATAAAAAAAGACTCTATTTCTGTTTGAAAGAGTACAAAAAAAATTTCTTCCTTATTTTTCGAATCAAAAAGAAACTTTGGGATTGCTTAACTACAGACGAAATAAATATATAAAGCAACGGAACCATCATAGTATTTTTGAGCTCTTACGAAAAGAAGGGTGGTAATTGGATAATTTACTGATCTGGATCTGATCGATTCTATATTTTCTCTTTCTTCAACGGAAAATGAAAGTAAATTCCATTGTATAGCCGTATGCAATGCGAAAAAAATGCACGTACGGTTGTTCAATTCTATCTTTTTTATTCTTAATTCCATTTTTTTTCTCTTCCCCGCATTGCGCGAGATAGAAGAAGAAGAACCTTTTTATGGTATATCATCAGGGTAATGATTCATCAACCCGCGAGCTCTTTTTATGAGGCCCAAACGGGAGAATTTATCCTGGAAGCGGAAGAACTTTTGAAATTGCGCGAAACCCTCACAAGGGTTTATGTACAAAGAACGGGCAAACCCTTATGGGTTGTATCCGAAGATATGGAAAGGGATGTTTTTATGTCAGCAACAGAAGCCCAAGCTCATGGAATTGTTGATCTTGTAGCGGTCGAATAAAAGGAATATTGAATATTAAAGTAGTTTTCAATAGTTGAAATTTTCTCTTGTTACTATGTTTACCATTCTGGGTTTAATATTCTATTAACTCGGAATCCATTCGGTTAGGATTGATCTAAACCAGCCCATTATGTATATGATTTAGCATGCCAACTATTAAACAACTTATTAGAAACACAAGACAGCCAATCAGAAATGTCACAAAATCCCCCGCTCTTCGGGGATGCCCTCAACGCCGAGGAACATGTACTAGGGTGTATGTGTGACTCGTTCAGATTATGAGCTGGAACAACAACAGCTGAAAGGAACTCATTTTTCCAGTCTCAATGATCAGTACTGGTGAATAGTATAAAACTCCAGTCACTATCTAAAATGAAAAAGATCTATTCATCTATTGGGTATGAAATTTATGGTTTCTAGTGGTATAAATCGAGTTTAAGATAAGAAAAAATTTCCCATTGGTAGCAAACGTTATCCATTTAGCAGGGAATCTTATTTTAAAAGCAAAAAAATTCTGCTCCCATTCTTGCACGAACGGACTAAGAGGGTCAGCTATCCAGCTAACCTTCAAAATTAAATACCGTTACTGTATAGGTGGATCTCATGGTGAAAGACCGATTACTGGATAATTCATGGGTAGAGCCAAAAAGTTTGAACTGTACAAGTTATCAATAAGATTCCGGAAATGAAGGAAAAGGCTCCGGTGTATAGAGAGGACCTCACCGTTTTAAAAGTAACCATAGAAACGAAGGAATCCACTATTTCTTTAATCATCTATATTTAACTTGAATTCACATTTTTTTATTTACTTTTTTTCGACATTAATACAATTTCTTATTTTGTTTTGTCTTGTTTCAAGGCGAAATATCGAAAAAAAAATAGTGGTTGGGAAGGTTATAGTAGCAAAAGCCATTGGAATTTTTATTTTATACATTGGAAAATCCGTTTTGTTATTAATAGACCAGGAGGAGAAAAGAATAACTCAAAGAAAGAAAATCAATTAGTTATTCTATTCATCAAAGTTTCAATTATTCAATGACTAGAGTTAAACGGGGATATATAGCTCAAAGACGCAGAAAAAAAATTCGTTTATTTGTATCAAGCTTTCGAGGGGCTCATTCAAGACTTACTCGAACTATTGCTCAACAGAAAATACGAGCTTTGGTTTCGGCTCATCGGGATAGAGATAGGCAAAAGAGAGATTTTCGCCGTTTGTGGATCACTCGAATAAACGCAGTAATTCGCGAAAAGGGGGTATACTATAATTATAGTAAATTTATACATGATCTGTACACGAGAAAGTTGCTTCTTAATCGTAAAATACTTGCACAAATAGCTATATTAAATAGGAATTGTATTTATATGATTTTCAATGAGATCATAAAAAAAGAAGATTGGAAAGAAGAATACCTCGAAACGATTTAAATGAAGTTCCCCGGAGTTTATTCTCCGGGAGTATAGAGTAGAAATTAGTCTGATAAAATACGATAAATAAATAAAAATCACCAAATCCATTCAAAAAAAAAATTCCCAATTTTTATATTATCTTACGACGTGACAATCAAATCTAGATTCGAAGATTTTTTTAGAACAAAACTGCAATCCGTATTCGAGTTCAGATGCCAATTTTGATTCGATTATCAATTAACTAAAGAATAAAGAATAAGTCTATTATTTTATTTATTTTTGGTTCTAAAACTAGCAGTTCTAGTAGTCGACTCGGTTCTTTCAAATTGTTTCTCATTATTAAGAAAAGGTAACAAAGATAAAATACGAGCTTGTTTTATAGCAATAGTAATTAATCGTTGTTGTTTCAAGGTCAATCTATTCACTCGCCTAGATAAAATTTTTCCTTGTTCACTAATAAATCGACTAATTAAACTCATGTTTCTATAATCAATTCGATCCCCCGATTGGATCGGGGGCAAACGCCTACGAAAAGCTCGCTTGGATTTAATAAAAGGTCGCTTGGATTTATCCATAGTTTGTTTAGTTTATTCCTTATACATACCGAAAATCCTATTTCTTAATTCGAATTTTTTTAGATCCAGGCAAAATAGGATTTGATTTGTTTATTTCTATTTTTTTTCTATATATTATATATATAATAATATGAAATATTTACTATAGAAATACATTTTCTATTAAAAAAAATAGTAAATGATATATATGAACGTTGTTTTGTCCCCTTACTTGAAAGGATAATAAACAGACGTTTAGCTCGATCTATTTCTTTATCTCTCCATGAATTGTATGTTTGTAACAATAGGGACAGAATTTTCGCAATTCCAACCGACTAGGTGTATTGTGTCGATTCTTTTGAGTAATATATCTGGAAACGCCCCTTGATCCCTTATTAACATTCTTTCGAACACAACCAGTACATTCCAAAATAACTTTTACTCGGACATCTTTACCTTTAGCCATGAACCTCCTTTGGATTTTTGATTCAAGCAACTTTTCTACTTTTCTTGAAGAAAGGAAAAGAAAAAAATAGAAAAGTTGCAAAAATAGAAGTTGTTAACTAGAAATACAATTCGAAAGATTTTGTTGAAATCATCAATAGAGTAATAATATAATACTATATAAGTAAAGAAATATTATGTAATCAAATTCAAAAGGTTTCTAACTAGAATTTCCAATTCCAGTATTTCATTTAAGTATCTTGTATAATACGCTTACCCCAGACTCACATTTTCATTTCGACTCGAGCCTGAACCCAAGTTTTGATGGGGTTGAATCCACTTTTCTTCTTTACTAAACTAGAATCCTATATTCTCTTTTTATTCTAAAAAAAAAAAAAGAGGGGAGGGATTAGTCACAGATAGTCGATTCTATCTCTAATTTTCGTTAACCCCTTCCAGTATCAATAACTAGAATCAAAAAAAAGGGAATGTCAACGCATCTGGGAAAAAACGATTGATTTCTATTAATAGACCAGCTAAAGACCCAAACCATAAAGTACTTAGTACCGGTGCCACGGAAAGATATGTTTTGAAATCGCGCATTGAAAATCCTCCTTTTTCATTTTTTTCCTATTTAATAAAAGTAATACATATCTAATCTATAATCCGATGTATCATAGTTAAAGACTACTTGTATTTGTACACAAAATCCCTAAAATAAAAATCTACTTACTTATTTGTAGTAGATAAGAAATTTTTTTAAGAAAACGAATACCATGCCCCTTCCTACTGAACTGAGCATTCCCGAAAAAGTCTTTTTTTGGTTTACGACAGGTTTTTCATATACATAAATATACAAATCCTTTCTATTATACCTTATATGATAAGAGACCAAAAATAAGAGGAAATAGCAAGGTAAATTCAATTATGTATTTATATGGAAATAGGGATGTGGAAAACAAGACAAGGATTCTTTACAATTACACTATAAAACCCAATTGAATTGAAAGGGATGTAGCGCAGCTTGGTAGCGCGTTTGTTTTGGGTACAAAATGTCACGGGTTCAAATCCTGTCATCCCTACCTAATTACTTTTACTCTGAGAAGTAAGGAGGAATTAATTGAAATTTTGATTCAAATCGGACATACGTAATCTCTCATTTTGTTTATCATACTTTATATGATAGATAATGTATGCATGCAGGATGTAGATAGAGTTTTAAGTTAGAAAAAAACCCTTTCTTTCCAGTCTTATCTATTGTGATAAGAAAGCGCTCTTAGTTCAGTTCGGTAGAACGTGGGTCTCCAAAACCCGATGTCGTAGGTTCAAATCCTACAGAGCGTGATTCCATTCTTGTTAGGTCAAATTGAATTATCAAATTATACTGAAAGAAATGAACAGTAATCAAATCTAAAATTGACCTCCTCCTTTTTCGAATCCACAGGAGGTCAATCAAAAAAGATTTATTAATTAATCAAAGATCCAACTGATCACCACGTCTGTATTGTAAATATGCAGTTACAAATAATCCAGCCAAAGTAATAGGAATTAGACCTAAGACGATTCCAAATAGAAAAACTTCAATCATTTCAATTCGTTTGAAAAAAAAAAAAAGAAAGGTAATATCTATCCCTAAATATTAATCTGAATTGCCCATGAATCTCAATAACCAAAAATTCTCAATTGCTGCAATTGCAATAAAGAATTATAA